AGTTTTGATGAATAAAAAAAAAAGAAAAAAATCTTATCATTTTTAAAAATGTTCGTTGTACAATGACAAAAAGAAGGCTTTTTCTTCTTCTCCTACGTTAAGTAACAAAATGAATGTGAACTGGCAAGAACCCGGCGAATCACTACAATATTTGATTTGATTCACCGGGTTCTTGCCAGTTCACAACAAGTTCTTTTATCTGATATGCGCTGTAGACTTTTCTATTCCTAATCCCCCTTTTAATTCAATTAAATGTTAATGTAAATGAACCATAACTATGTAGTCCTATTCCTAATAGATTGACCCCAAAATAGCATATCCAAATTATAAGAAATCCAATAGACGCCACAATTGCTGAATTTGTACCCTTCCATTTTCTATTTGTTCGAGTATGTAAATAAATCGCAAATACGATCCAAGTAATAAAAGCCCAAGTTTCTTTTGGGTCCCAACTCCAATAGGATCCCCATGCTTCGTTAGCCCATACTGCTCCAGAAAGAATTCCTATGGTTAAAAAGATAAATCCTAGACTAATAACCCGATAACTCCAATAATCCAATTGTTGAATCAATTGCGACCTGTAATAATTCCTTGGAGAAAAAAAGGAAGTATTTTGTAAAACATTACTTCGTTCATTCATGTATTCGATTTCACCAAAGAAAAGTGACTCATTTAAATTTAATAACTGATTACTCGTAGAAAAAAACTTTCTCTTTTTTCTAACTGTAATGACTAGAAGTGATACTGATAATAATGATCCACACAAAAGGGTTGCATAGCCTAATATCATCATACTTACGTGCATTATTAACCACTCGGATTGAAGAGCGGGTACTAATATTGTGGATTCGTGTATTTCAGTTAAAAGACCTGAAGTAGCAAAGCCTTGGGTAAAAATAGCACTTGGACCTATTATTGTACTTAGAAGATTTTTCTTTTTTTTGAAATACGGAACTATATGAATAAGGGAAAAACTCCACGAAAGGAAAATTAACGATTCATATAAATCACTTAGTGGAAAATGTCCCGAATAAATCCAACGAGTAACTAATAATCCTGTTATACAGAAAAAAGTTATTATCATGCCCTTTTCGAATGAATCATATAGTTTTACGATTTCATTGACTAAAAAGGTTATCAAATGAATTGTAATTACAATAGAAACGATCGAAAAAGAAATATGAGTTAATATATGCTCTAAGGTTGAAAATATCATAAAAATTTTTAAAAAAGAGGAGTCCCTTAATTATAAAATCGAAATTGGGAATTGAATTCATTATAGGATTTATTTACTTTTTTTAGGAGATGACATGCCGCCACTCGGACTCGAACCGAGATGCTCTAGCACTGCTTCCTAAGAGCAGCGTGTCTACCAATTTCACCATAGCGGCTTGTCTTGAACTCATAATAGCCTATGAATAAGCAATCGTCTAGATTTAAGAATTCAATTGGGTGCAATATTTTTTAGGAAAGATTCAAATTGATGAATAAAAATGCGTTCAAATACCTATTTGAAGGTTCATTATTTGAGTTTAGGGTCTTAGTTTTATTTTCGTCTATCTTATACTCTCCTCGACTTGAACTCTTGTAAAATTGGATAGTCCTACTATGAATTAAGGGATAGAACCCCCAAAAAACATTTTTGTTTTAATGTAATGAACTATTTTTGATTTCCAAAATCAAAAATCAATTTTATCAATGAACAAAAAAAAGAATCCATTTTGGATCATTCAAAATTGACACATATTTATCCAGAATATCTTCACTAAGTGTTTTTGAGTGGATTGATGGCGAGAGATATATGAGGGTCTATATAGGAATTCAGAGAAAATCCAAAACAAAAGTAAGAAAGTTACACAAAAAGGTTTCGAATTTTGATCAATAATCAATTAGTTTCAATGATTTTAGTAACGAAAGATTTTCTACCCGCCCTTATATAGAGTATAGAGAAAAAGTGGATATATAGAAAAAGGAAAACCTTATATTATTGGAACAAATAGGTCGATGGGGAAAAAAAATACTCCCCACCTTGGAAATGAGAAAATATACTAAAAACAAAATTGAGTATCTTGTGTTTTTTTGTCAACAAAAAGAAAGTATTCTTTTTTTTTCGAATTCGGTAAGGTAAACAGAAGAATTTTTATTCTACATATTCTAAGATCTAAGAGCCGAGCGAATTCCATTTCATATTGATTAGGGAATGAAAATCGGGAATTTGATTTTCGAAATGAAATGAGTCGATTTTTGAGTCAGGTTGATTGAGATTATTGCAACGTTTTATGTTTTATTACTTATTTGATTTGTTTGTCGCACAAAAAAACTTTTTGAATTCCCGGTAGAAAGAGATTTCCCTAAGGAAAACGCTTTTAACGCTGCCCAATACCCTTTCTTTTTCCAAAAATTTTTACGGATACGCTTTTTTGATGCAGAAGTACGTTTTTTTGGAACTGCCATTTAAATAAAAATTAAGAGATTACTCATTGGTATAGCTGGATGTGAA